CGTAGTTTGAGAATTCTGCTGATCCCAAGTACTCCATCTCCATCATTGCATATGGGAATATAGAAAGTAAAGAGGAAAAGGCATGACCAGAAGAATTGTGTGAAATAAGTGAATTTATCCAGTTGAGGCATCTTGATTGAGAAAAAAGGATTCCCCCCAGACAGCTTAACTCCGTCAAGCCTGTACGAGTAGTGAAGAACTGGAGAGCACTTTTGTTGGTTGTTGACCAACGGAAAGCGTGGGAGAAAGAAAGATGCACAAACGAAAAAGGGCGCTAGCGCCCGCCCGGGTGGTCTCTTTTATAAATAAAAGAGCGAAAGTACTTGCTATTGCGGCCTTCGCTCCCTAGACTTTTGAAGATAGCATTGACACTTTTTCTTGAAAAGTCTCCGCCCTTCTGAGTCTTTATAAATGGAGCCCCGCCTTCCAGCCAGCCTCCATTTGGATCAAGTTCCTCCATCCTTAAGAGTCTCTTGCGTTTGCACTCAAAAATGGAGTCAGCTTTCTCGAAAAGTAGATTAGAAGCAAGAAGCCTTGTAGCCACAGATTAGTTGTACATCCATTTTTGATAGGCTTTCCCCCCCCCAATCTGCGGTTCCAGAGGATCGTAGTCTAAATTCGTATGGGGAGCGGGGGAGGGAACTTCCGCCGTTGCTGGCGCCTGCGACAGCGCCTCTGGAGCCGCCCCCGGTTGTTGATCCGGCGCCTGCGGCAGCGCTTCGTGAGCCGCGTGAAATATGTGATGGACAAACTCGATCAGGTCCATTGTCTATTTCGTAATCATTCGATTCCGCCCCTACTTCAATTAAAGCTAGCTCCTACTCCTCCTTCATCGTCGTTGGTCCTTTTTACATTCCATTCTCGGCCGCTCAAGAGATTGACTATCTCTCTCTTTATACGCAATATCTTTCTTTAAGTCGAAGAGTGACTACTTCTTGAGACTCTTCCTCTCTCGTTAGTGTCGGTAGTCTTGCTCGTGATACAGTACTCGTGCAACAGCGCTTACGGCAGCTCGTAGCTATTGTATGCATAGGAGTGCCGATATTTGGATTGCACGTTAGGAGCTCTTTCTCTCGCGGCAGTGCGCTTACGGTGTGCTCGCACCGGTCGACTACAAGGCCCATGCCTTGCTGCAGCAATGGCAACAAGGAGACGAACCGTGGTAATCTTAGCAACAGGGCTGAACGTCTCCTCATAATCCTGCCCATATTTAAGAGTGAACCTCTTTGCCACTAAGCGAGCACCGGACCCCTCCTGTCAACCCCTTTAGAAAAGCCGGATTTTGATTCGCAAGTCTTAGAGAGCCCAACACTTTTTTCTTATGAATTCTCCATCCTGTTGGAATGTGTGTTTTTTTTTTAATCCAATGTTTACCAATGAAAATGAAAAGAGTCAAAGACGCTGTTAGTCACAGAGCCTTAGACCCGATCCGCTGTAACTAACAGCGCGATTTCTGGAACACGGAACTCCGCCCCCAGGCGGTCCTCATTCGATCAAAATGGGCTTACTTGAAAGACTCCGTGCTCTGATCATGAAGGCATTTTCCTAAATCAATTCCAACATCTAAAAAGAGGATTTTGACTAAAAAAAGCAAGAACTTTGATTCATCATCTAGTTCTAGGTTCAGAGAGAAACGACTTTCCCTATTGACAAACCACTACAAGCCACTCATTTTTGGCTCGGAGTAGCTAATTTCATTGAGTTTTAAACACTAAAAAAAATCGACTTTTGATTGATTGGAAGAGAGAAAACCTAATTGGGGCCTTGATTGGAGAGTCACCCAAGACATCCAATCCAACTTCACCCGGGCCAATATAAAATAAACCATGACCATCTATCTTTTTCTCTTTGTTATATATATATAAATATAGGGCTTTCACTGCCTCCCCTAATACAGTACAACACGCATTTTGGGAGGTTTCTTTTCTTTATAATCAGAGGAGAAGCTATCTGACTTTCCTGGTAGTGCGCCTTCTGGTTTCGGTGAGGAGTGAGGCGGGATAGCAACAACTATTATATATGAGATGCAATTATGCAATAATGAGAGAGTTCTTTTTTCAGGGTAAGACTAAGGTGTACAAGACCCCAGACAGGTAGTTCAACATCAATGGAATGTGGCAGCCTGAAGATAAACAGCACTTGGTCGATTTAAGGAAGACTTTCGAACGAATGCGACAACATGATTTGAAAATGAACTCATTCAATCAAGTGTGCATTCGCGGAGTAAGGGCTGCTTTCTCGGTCGCACTTCATTTCGATATGTAGATGAAAGTAACAACTTGGTCGATAAGTAAGTAATTCTACGAAATTTCCTCGTGATGAAATATGTAATCCTCGCGAATAGAAAAGAAGTCATCCACCCCACGGAATCGATTTGAAAGCGGCCGGCTTCAAGAGCGAGGGTCACCCCCCCGTCCCGCACCATATGCTTTCACTATATAGTCGAACGTTACTTAATGCTGAATATCAAAGAACAAATTTGTTAATAAAAGACTGGCGCGATTCCATGCGATCGCTTAGGCATATACCATTAGGTAGGTTGGATCTTAAGAATAAGGGAATTAGACTCTTTGCGATTCCAAACTTGACTTCAAGAGTCTCGTATCCATGCTGCCTCGACTTCAAACTCGATGTTTGTTAACTAAGCGGGACACTCCAAAACTCTTTCTTATCAAACCCCTTTCTCGTTCCCTTGTACAGCCCTTACCAGGCAGTTTTAATTATGTGTTCTTTGCAGTGTCTAGGGAGGTTAGGAGTCAATTAAGCCAATGCGTACAAATAGACAGACCAGGCTCATCCTTTTATGTTGAGGTCGCAAGTCTGTCTATGATTAAGAGTCTAGGTGGTGTTGAAGCTGGCTCATTCATGCTAGTCATCTTAGAGCTATGAGTCAGAACAATGTTCACCAACTCTTCCATAGTAATCTTGTTCATATATCGAAAAAGCTTTAGAATATGAGTTTAAATTGTTATAAAAAAGTGTTTTGTCTTCTCCCCAAGATAGCATTGCCGAGCGGGCGATCCCTGTCTTGTTTATCCAGCTAGCTTTTCTCCGTGGTACTCAAATTCTATTTGTGAGAGCTCCTTCGGCTCGGCTACTTTTTTTTTGAAAGGTAAGGTGGGACCTTTAAACCGAAAAAAGCATTTTCAAGAAAAATTCCTATCTATAAAGCGCTGAGTTGAAGAGGGAACAAGTCCCACAGAGAGATGATAAGTGGGGGAAAGAGTGAAATTACAATCTCTTCTGGAATGGAAGACCTCCCATCCACTGACTACAAGACTGCAGCCTAACACCCAAGTTAGCCTGACGGTCAGCTAAATGAGTCCCTTCCCTCTTCACAGGATTCATTTTCACTCAACATATATTGAGAAATGTTTTCTCAGGATAAAGCATAGGCGCCAAGGTTCTTGATTATTACCATTCGCCCATCTAATCATGTTAAGAGAACCCCTTTTTGTTTGATATGATGACTTGAAAAGAAGAAAGAGTTTGGACAAAACTATGGCCATGCAGGAGAGTTTCTGCTTCTACAAAGATTGCATCTTTGATCCCTAGAGGAGATCTGTTCAATTCCACATGACAGCACGATTGCCATCTCTTATGACCCCACCATAATCCGAATTCCCAGAGTAGCCTTCCCTACTCCTTCAAAGTGCATCTTGATGTGATTTGAAGAGGAAATTGCCACAAGATTGAGATAGATATGTTTGAATAAAAAAAACAGTAATGCAATAAGACCTCGTCATGTTCATCCTTACTAATATCCCATACAAAAAACAAAATCTTTTTATGGTCTGGATTTTGTCAATCACCTTAACGAAGGAGGTGGACTTCAACCAAGTCAGCCCTTCTTATGAAGTGGCTATGGAGATTTCCAAAGGAAAATAAAAAGCCATGGTGCTCATATTTGGCTGCTAAGTACCTCTCCAATGGCAAAAATGGATTGACCAACCCACCTCTTAAATATCCTGCATCTAGAAAGGTCTTATTTGATACAGAGAGACTTTCAGGCAGAACTTGGGCTAGACTTTGGTTGGGCAATGGTAAGCTGATTCGCTTCTGGGATGATGTTTGGCCGTGCCACTCTCCTCAGAGATGCATGCCATAATTTATATCAATTCGCAAGGTTCTCATGACCTCAAAGTGATAGACTACATTCAATATGAAGGATAAAAAAGGATTTATCTCCCTATTCAACTACCCATCCAAGAGCATTTGGCTTCAGAATACTTGTTTTTCTTTTTTTGTTTTTTCTATGGACTGCATAAATCTTATCTTCCAGCCCAAAGGAGGATAATCTCTTTTGGCAGCTCAATCCTCACGGTAATAATTATGCCAATTCTGCCTAAAAATCTCTTCAGGTGATCAAGAGGCCCCCTTTTTCAGTAGATGAGATTAGGAAGAAAGGTCTTATCTCAACGCTTCTTTTCTCTGGCTTGCTCTTCCAAATCAAATTTTGGCCTGCGGTAATGTAATCGGGATTTCATCTCCTAAATGGATTTTCTATGAAAGCAAGAGATGGAAAGTTTTGTTTTAAATTCTGCCTTATTCCATGAGATCTAGAAGCACTTCTGCAACTTTCTCTCTCTCCATTTCCCTAGCGCTCTTTTATTTTTTGACTTCGGGGAATGAAAGCCTTCCTTCTCAGTTGTCGCTCGATCGAAAGGATATAACACATACGAAACCTTAGCCTCGCTGACTTTCTGAGGTATAACCTTCGCCACGACATTAGTGGCTTAGCTCTTCGCGCTTCCCGCAGGCTTTTTTTATAAAGAGAGAGTCAGGGGGGCGGTACGGAAGATTGGTCCGCTCCGCAAAGCTGAGCTTTTCGGTTCGCTCCCCCTATGTGGTCGGCCTTCTTCCCAGTCTGCCTCCTTTCTCTTGATGGAATATTTCAATACCCGAGCTCCAGCTTTGCTTGCGTTCTTCACCGGCGCTCGCCGGATGTATCACTCATCCCGCTCCTAAGGTAAGGAGTCTTCTGTGTGTTATAATCTTTA